AAATAATTTTACTGGAATATTGGAGGAATCCCTTGGATGGGTAGTAAGTACAATTTTGAATGTTTTGCTTATGTACAAAGTAACAAATATTATAATTGGATCGTTCGATCACTTTTCAGTCATTCATTGAATGATAAATCACTACAAGTGAAGGAGATACACGATTTAAATAACGAAAGATCCAATATTTAAAAATTGTATCTAAAATGACTGGAAAAGTAGAAACAAGACCGGATATAATTTGATCATTATGAGCAAATCCAAAATCTTTGTAGACAGAGCCAATCATTAATTCCCAACCGTGGGGCGAATGGAATCCTATACATAAATCCGTTAATAAAAGAATAGAAAAAGCTTTTATTGTGTCGCTTAAGTTGTATAGGAATTCTTGAAACCAAGAGTTAAGAATAACAAGTTCTTCATTACCTAGAATAGAATAACCACTTAGAATACCGAAACAGATTATATTTGTCGAGAAGTGTAAAATTGTATGGATGCGATCCTCGTTGTGCATCTTGATCAATTGGATCGTTTCTTTGTAGATTTCGATGCGAGGCTTTTGTAAATGTGTTTCCGGGTATTCCTTTATCATTTCGTCCAAACGTAAGAGTTCCTCTAAGTCTATGAATTCTTTTAGAATACTCTTTTCTTGAATATCATTCAAAAAAATTTCGGATTGCCTAGTATTCCACCAATTAGTAAACCAAGATTCTAGACTTTTATTAAATGAGAGAGAGATCCACCAAGGCAAAAATACTATAGATGCAAGATATAGAAGGGAAATTAATACTTTCTTTTTTGCCATTTTTTCGTCTGTGAATTTTAAAATTTTTAATGAACGCACCTCATTCGTCGACTCTATATGATACTAATATTTCTATCAAGCATAAGTTCTATTACAAGTCATCGATGTATTTCCGGATTTTTTTGTGATTCAGTACAGCGGTTAGTCCTTGAATTTAGAAAGAATATAGAATAAGAAAGAGCCCTCTTCAAATTTATAGTAGTCGGATTTCGAGACGAAAGAACTCCCGTTCTATCAAAATATCAAATATTTAGAAAAAAAATTCTTTACTTTATGATGAAATGTTTTGTTTTGATATATGATGAATCTATCATTTAGATTTGTTACTGAATTGAGTTAAGTGGATTTACATACGCATAAAAAAAATTGTGGACATAAACAATTTAGTTTTAGAATTGTTTCATATACGTTTGCTTTGGCTCGAGTAAGCGTTCTGAAGAAACTTCAGTTAAGTTATGCTATAGAAAAAAAGATGATTCTTGAGTTTTTTATCTCTTGCAAAGTATTCATTCTTCAGTTCCGTTTTTCAAAATACTTCAATTGGTACACGCAAGAAATAGGCCAATTCAGCAGCTTTTTGCTCAATCTCTCGTGGAGTAAAATTCTCATCAGTACGAGTCAAGGGAATGGCTCCTTGTCCTTTTATTTCCATATAAAGGACACGACGAGCATAAATACCCTCTTTAATTTCTATTCTGATGGACTGAATGTCTTTCATAAGGAATCGGAGGAATATGCGACGATTTTTTCCAGGAAATCCCCAACGAAAAATACACACTATGCCCTCTTTTATATCGAATCGATCATAACCACTACCTACATTCCACGAAATTGTGCACCACAAATAGGAGCTAATAAAAAGACCTGCGATCCCATAGAAAGACATCACGATACCTTGTGGAAAAAAAATGATTTGCTGAGAAGGAAATAAAGATATAAAATTCCTACCAAAATAACTGGACGTTCCAACCAATAAAAACCCTAATGAACCTAAAAAAAGAATAAAGGCCCAACAGAAATTACTTGTTTTTCGAGACCCCGCTATAAGTTCTACCCATATACGTTCTGATCGCCAACTCATACTCTAACTAGACCTAGTTTCATTTTATTGGAATTGGGAGAATAACAAAAATAATTTTTTTTTACTTTTTTTTGTTTCCGAAGTAACTCTCATCAACCAGCACTATTATGATGTGAACCTTTAGGGATAATTCATCGAATTTCTTAGATCCAAACTAAAATAATAACATCCCTTTCATATGATTTCCTAATACATATAGATATATTTACTTTACATTTCAGAAATTCTCCCCGATCCCGATCTATTTGAAAATAGTTATAATTCATTTATCATGTTTACACATACATAAGAGCTTATGCCCGAAGGAAGCCGCATATTATACCATATTTTACTAAATAGATATCCGTGTTATGATCCAAGTAAGTCTTGAAAAAAATATATATATATATAAGATTTGTCCTTGTTGTATCTAAAAAATCTTGTTTTTTTGAACATAAAGAGATAAAGAAGCCATTGCAATTGCCGGAAATACTAAGCCCACTAAAGGCACAAAAATGGAGGGGAGACTGTTGAGAGTTATCATAGAATGGGTACCTCGATTTAATATTTGTACCTGTTATTTATTGTTATATTTATTGTTTTATATTTGAACCTTATATTGTTATAAAGATATC